TCATGATCGATATGGAAATGGATTGAGTAATCCCTTCCTTTATCCAAGAAAAAGCATTTCTAGTTTGCATGGTCTAATCATTGATCCTGAAAATTTCTACAATAAGATTAGGTAGGTCACTCGCATAGTTACCTATCCAAGATGAGGAAAACCTCCATTTTTTAATTTAAGGAGGTTAGAAGAGAAATTATCTTATTTTTAGATATATAAAACTTTACATTAAAGTTGGATAAGTGGATCATTTTTTCAGTCAATCATTCATTGAATGATAAATCACTACAAGTGATGGAGATACACGATTTAAATAACGGAAAATCCAATATTTTAAAATTGTATCTAAAATGACTGGAAAAGTGGAAACAAGACCAGATATAATTTGATCATTTTGAGCAAATCCAAAATCTTTATAGACGAAACCAATCATTAGTTCCCAACCATGGGTTGAATGAAATCCTATACACAAATCAGTTAATAGAAGAATAGAAAAAGCTTTTATTGTGTCACTTAAATTATATATAAATTCTCGAACCAAAGAGTTAATAAGAACAAGTTCTTGATTACCAAGAATAGAATAACCGCTTAGAATAAAGAAACAAATTATATTTGTCGAGAAGTGCGAAATCGTATTCATACGATCTTCGTTGTGCAATTTGATTAATTGAATTGTTTCTTTATAGATTCTAGTACGAAGGTTTTGTAAATGTGTTTCAGGACTTTCCTTTAACATTTCATCTAAGAAAAACAATTCCTCAAATTCGATGAATTTTTTTAGAATACTCTTTTCTTGAATATCATTCACGAAAATTTCGGATTGAGTAGTATTCCACCAATTAATAAACCAAGAGTGCAGATTGTTCTTAAATGTGAAAGAGATACACCAGGGCAAAAAGACTATAGATGTAAGATATAGAAGGGAAATGAATGTTTTGTTTTTTGTCATTTTTCGTCTTTAATGAACTCAAATTCATCTCATTCGTTAACTCTATAGTAAAATAATCTTTCTATCAAGTATAAGTTCTATTACAAGTCATAGAGCTTATAGCTAAATCTATATTCGATTCTCTTATTTTTTAACTTGCAGTTCGGGAGTTAGTTCTTGCCTTGTTTAATTTAGAGAGAATACATAAATCGAATAAGAAATCGAAAGAATTCACTGTCAATTAAAATGAAAAAAAAAAAAGTTTCTTTTTTTTTTTCAAAATATTTCCCTTTTCGTACAATTTCATTTTTGAATTTCTAGTTAAGTCCAATTCTCGTCAGTACAAAAGCGGTACACCCAAAAATGAAGATAATTCGCCAGCTTTCTGTGCAATTATTGGTGGAAGCAAATCATCTTCACTACGAGTCAAGGGAATAAACCCCTGTTCTATGGTTTCCATATAAACGATACTCTCATAAGTTAGGATACGCGTAAAAATACCTTCTTCTTTAACTGTTGTTATTATTCTGATGGATTGAATCTCGTCCATAGGTATTTCAAACACACTCTTACGATTTTTTCCAGGAAATCCCCAACGCCAAAAAGATACTTTTTTCGTTGTTTTATCGAAGATATCATAACCACCACCTACATTCCAGAAAAGAATCCCCCCAAAATAAAAACTAATACCGAGACCCCCACTTCCATAGAAGGCCATCGTGACCCCTTGTGGAATAAATGGAAGATAAATACAGTCCGGAATAAAAGGAAAATCATCACTAATTTCCTCAGATAAAAAGAATACATCCATACCAAGATAACTGGAAATTCCAACCAAGAACAACCCCAATGAACCTAAAAAAAGGATAATGGCCCAAAAGAAATTGCTTGCTTTTCGAGATCCCGTTATATGATACACTAGCTTATCTTCGTATCGATCAATCCTGTATCCCATATCTAAGAAATTTTATTTTTTTCAACATGCAAAAATAACGAGGTCATGGCAATTGCCGGAAATACAAGGCCCACTAAAGGAACAAAAATGGAAGGAAAGTTTATCATAAAAAGGTTACCTCTATTTGCTATTTATACTTTATCTATATTATTGTTTTTTTCTATTTTTATTCTTTTTCTATTGTTGTAAGTCTATAATCACTCGAATTCCTATATATTTAGTATAAGTATATAGCAAGTCAAGTGATTATCGCTAACCCTATCTATTTATATAATAATACACCCTTTTTTTATTATTTTAGTATTTTTCTATTATTCTTTTATTACTTTGATCCTCTATGCCTTACTTTTCATTTTTAGTCAAAGAAAAGAAATTATGTAATTGAAATAACTCACCCAGAACTCCTTTTAAAAGATTACGCGGTACGATTGAATCAAATAAGCCCTTATGAAATAAGTATTCAGCTGCTTGCGAACCTTCGGGTACTGCCTTATTCAATGTTTGTTCTATTACTCTTTTACCCGCAAATGCAATATAAGCATTTGGTTCGGCAATAATGATATCCCCTAACATGCCAAAACTAGCTGTCACCCCACCAGTCGTAGGAGATGTAAGTATCGATACATAGAATAACTTTTGATTTCTTTGGTAATCATATAAAACAGAAGAGATTTTAGCCATTTGCATCAAGCTCAAACTTCCTTCTTGCATACGCGCCCCCCCGGATGCACATACTAAAATAAGAGGTAAAAGTTGATTGGTAGCATATTCTACTAAACGGGTGATTTTCTCACCTACTGCGGATCCCATACTACCCCCCATAAACTGAAAATCCATAATTCCAATTGCTATGGGAATACCATTTAGTTGACCTGTACCTGTTTGAACAGCCTCGGTTAATCCTGTTTTTCTTTGATAATAATCAATACGATCTTTATAAGGTTCCTCTTCTGAATGAAATTCAATGGGATCCAGAGAAATCATGTCTTCATCCATAGGATTCCAAGTACCCGGATCAATCGAAAGTTCGATTCTATCTGAACTGCTCATTTTCAAATGATATCCACAGTGTTCACAAATATTCATTTTGGATTTCAATAATTTTTTATAATTTAATCCATAACAATTTTCACATTCAATCCACAAATGCTTATATTTTTGACTTTCATCGAGAGTGTTAGAACTTTCTGCTATAGTGGAATCACTATCATTTGTACTAGTTATTATACTAGAACTAGAATTATCCTTTTCACGACAATTTCTGTCCTTACCAAAAATGTAACTATAAAAAGAATTTTCATTGTATTTGTCAATACCACCTAAAATGAAACTATCAATACTGATTTGAGAATGAAGATAACTATCAATGTAATTTTGAATGTTATTTTTCCAATTCCATTTAGTATCATACATGTAATGATCGTCATCACTCTTAGAAAGAGTATTCAGATAGCTAGAAAAAAAACTTTCATGTTCACTTAGAAAAGAATAATCCTTGTCAATCTCCAAAGTTAGATTTTCAATATCTAAATATATGGAATAACTGTTCCTCTTATTATCTCTAACTAAAAAAGTTTTATCAGATAGTAAATTCTGGATGTTACTGGCACCTCCAAAAGAATAAAAAAAACTGTAACTAGAATTTTTACTATCATTCCAACTATTAATTTTTTTATCCATATCAATTAAAATTTTTGGATCTTCGCTTACATTGGTATTTTCAATAGTACCGAGACTATCCATTGATTTACTTAATTCACACCTGTATTCTAACTTCCTATTAAACAACATAGAATTGAACCAACATTTTTCCATAGAATTTTTTCCTCTATTTACATTACAAAAAAATATAATAGATGTATAGTCATTGGATGAAAAAAAAATAGAAATATTCCATTTTGCATATTCTATCTAATGTATTTACTATCAAAAAAGTAGTCTAAAAATCAAATAAAACTAGGATTAGTAACTTATATTATAATAATAAAGAGCGAGTAGGTATTAAAAAAAAAATGATAAAAAAAAAACCCCCTCATTGGAAATAATCTATTTAAATAATCTATTTATAAGTCCAATTACTTCATTTAGTTACTTTTTTTTTTCGTTTTTTCCTATATTTTCTCTTTTATCTCTATACATTTTTTCATTTTGTTTGGAAGATCGATGAAAATTTTTTTTCTTTTTCTGACTATAGAAAACTACATTCTATCATTCTATATAAACAACAAGAAATAAAAAATTAGGTATGAATAGAACAAAAGAGGGGGAGGGATAAAAGAGAAAAGAGTTTTATAAATCTATATACAAGTCATCCATACCCCCCCTTTTTTTATTTCATTTATTTTATTGAATTTCATTTGTTGATTCGAACTAAATTCCATAAAAACACCTGCCTTTTTTAAAATATCCTGAACAGTTTCTGTAGGTTGAGCTTCTTGCTCAAGGAAATATAGAATAACAGGAATATTTAAATAGGTTTGATTCTTTATTGGATCATAAAAACCCACTTTCCGAAGATCTCTTCCATCTCTTCGGGATCGAACATCGATTGCAACGATTCGATAAACGGCTCATTGGGATAGATATAGATGAATAATGCACCCCCCCAAGAAACGTATAAGAAGTTTTATTCTCGTACGGCTCGAGAAAATTCAAAATTATGTGTTTATATAAAATGATGATGTCAAATATATCAATAAAATTATCAAATCAATTCAAAAAATCATCCAATCAATTAAAATATGGCTTAAGTTTTTTTCTTTCGTATTTTCTTTCTGAAAAGAAAAACAAAAGAACTCCTCATATTTATAACTCTATAACTCAAATTTGATAATTCTCAAAAAACGAAAAAGAAAAACAAAGCCTTTAGCTATTTCATTTATTGAGTGGTTTCTACTCCCCTTTCTTGCCCGTGTTTCGTTTCTTGAGACAATTTGAAAATGGTATTTACTTATTCCATGATCTTTTAGCTTTTCTTTGAATCATTGGGTTTAGACATTACTTCGGGAATCTTAAATCTTTTCAAAAATGGCAGCAACATACCATTTTTTTCTTTCTCTGAAAGACTCATACAAATAGAGGGTTAATTCCTGCGGATACATTTTGGATCCAAAATGTTTTACTAATTCCAACAAGTTTTTTTGAACCTTGCTCAAATTTGATCCTTTCGATTTTTCTATCAAAAATAGACTTACGAAGTTGTTCTGACTTATTCATTTTCACTAACCTTAGATACTTGCTCATGATATAATGAATAAACTCGAGCTACATCATGTACTATTTACATTATCAATCCCTTTCCCGTCCCAAAAACACAATAAGTTCTCGTGGAACAGAACAAATGATGTCGAGCCAAGAGCATGTTGATTTCTATATACTAGAAAAATGGCGGATGTAAGAATCCACAGCTAATCGAATCATGTCTTTCAAGTCGCACGTTGCTTTTTCCCACATCGTTTCAAATGAAGTTTTACCATAACATTCCTTTAGCTTGGATCCAGTATGTAATTGATTCCATTATGGAATCGTGAATAGTCATTGATTCAGTCGATACAAAATAATCTATCCTTTTTACGTGTTGGTTTTTCCCTCTATATAATGAAAATAATGAAACCCATTTTGAAAAGTAAAGAAAAAGAAATATGAAAAATGAAAACTATATATATTATATAGAATGATTACATTAAAAAGAAAGAAAAAAAAACTCGACTTGTTTTTAAATCTATATCTTTATCTTTGAAAGCAAGTCTATTTAGATTAGAGACGAATTATTAAAAAAAGGGAGGATCAGCTTTATTCTGATATAAAATAGGTATTCAAATATGATATACATCATGAATGGATATACTCTGGGACGGAAGGATTCGAACCTCCGAATAGCGGGACCAAAACCCGTTGCCTTACCACTTGGCCACGCCCCATTTTCAATTTTACACTACTAAACACTATTATTGATATTGGTTGTTCGTCAATTCCAGTTCCAAAATTTCTATAGAAAAATTTGTTGCTAGTATTTTGATATGCGTATATATAGAAGTATAAAACGAAATTTATTGATCATTATGTACAATTCAATTAAGATATTGTATAGAAGTATGATTTCTTCGATTTTGGATTTCAGAATAAAAAGATTTTGAACTGGATAAGTTCAAATCAAAGAAGGATTTTGGAGGGTTTTATCGTATTTGATTCATTTTTTTAGTTTGATTCATAAATGAATATTAATTAATTTCGTTATTGTATTTTTTTGATATATTTATATATCTATATAAATAAAAAAACTCAAATTAAAATGAAAATAAAAAAAAAACAAAAATAATTTGGATTTCCTTAAAGAAAAAAAATGCTTGTTATGCTTAATATCTTTAGTTTGGTCTGTATTTGTATTCACTCCGTCCTTGATTCAAGTAGTTTTTTCTCGGCGAAATTGCCCGAAGCCTATGCTTTCTTGAATCCAATTGTGGATATTATGCCAGTAATACCTGTACTCTTTTTTCTCTTAGCTTTTGTTTGGCAAGCTGCTGTAAGTTTTCGATGAGATCTTTAATTTGAGTAATGTTTTAAAAAAATTACGAATTTGTTATAAAACTGAAATTCGAACATTTTAACAATTTATAAGATCTGATAAGTTTTACAGTGTGAATTCTCAATTCTAATATTGAATTTTTTTGTATATACGACAAAAATACGGACCATCTCATTATCTACGTTTTTTCAATTGAGAAATCCTAATCCTATTATTTATTCGATTTGAGCCCACCACCAATATAAAACCTAGATTGCAGATATCAAAGAGGATTTTGGATAATAGTCATTATTGATAATTTGTAGTAAAAGACTCCACTTTTACTACAAATCCATTTCTGAAACTCATATTCCTATATATATTCAAACTCAAAATCACTTCATTTTTTAGAAACTTAGTATTCAAAGAAATAAAATGTGTTGCAATATAAGAGAATCGATTCTCTTTCTTTGTCGTTTTTTAATTATTTTGGAGATTTTATAATGCTTACCCTAAAACTATTTGTTTACACGGTAGTGATATTCTTCGTTTCTCTTTTCATCTTCGGATTCCTATCTAACGATCCAGGGCGTAATCCAGGACGTGAAGAATAAGCAAGAAAAAAAAGGATTCTGGTTTTTTATTACTTGTGCGGGATTTTGAAATATTTTTAGGATTTGATCTATTTTACATCTTTAACTAGTAATAAAAAAAATTAAACAAACAAGGAAGTTCAAAAAAATACCAAATTATCAACGGAACCGGAAAGAGAGGGATTCGAACCCTCGGTACAAAAATTTGTACAACGGATTAGCAATCCGACGCTTTAGTCCACTCAGCCATCTCTCCCCAATTGAAAAAAAAAAATAGAATGACTTTGTTTATGTTATATCACATAAACAAAAAGAACAAAAAAAAGAGCTTAAAAAAAAAAGAGATAAGATAAAAAGAAGTCTCTTTTTTTTCTATTTGATTTCTATTCATTATTCTAAATTATCTTATTCTAAATTATATATCTAATATTCTATATTTTTATTTTTTTTAGTTTCCTTTTTTTCTTTTTCTACAACTAAAGAGCCCGGCCAGTACCTAGTTGGGCTCTTTTTATTCCCATGAATATTG